ATAATTTCATTTTTTTGATCATAAATAATCGCCAACAAGAATTTGGTTCTTTTTACGTACTTGATATCGATAAATCTGCGAATCTAGAAATTCATTTCGGCCAATTGAACCTTCTCGAACTGTTTCTTTTTAAGAACCAAAAAGATTTGTGCCAAAATAACAGATGCCAAGAAGAACAAAAGTCCTTGGACACGTAATGGATCTTGAAGTACTATTTCTGCATCTCCCTGACCAAATCCGCCTACATTAGGATTACTCGTTAATGGTTGATCAAATTTGATAGATTCGCCCTCGGAAACAAGAAGTTCTGGTCCGGGAGGGATAATATCAACCACTTGACGTCCCTCTGACGCATCCGTTATGGTTATCTCATACCCCCCTTTTTCTTTTCGTATGATTTTGCTTACTATACCTGCTGCTGTAGCATTATAAACTGTATTGTTACTCTTGTTGCCGTCGGGATAAATCTGACCCCTTCCCCTGTTCCCGCCTACGTATATAGGATATTTTAAGAAGTGAACATCCTTCTTAGTAGCAGGGTCCGGGGAAAGAATAGGGAAGGTTATTTCACTATATTTTTTACCAGGGACAGGGCCTACCACAAGAATATTTGTTTTATTGGGGCGATAGCTCTGAAAAGACAAATTGCCAATCTTTTCTTTCATCTCAGGAGAAATACGATCGGGAGGGGCTAATTCAAACCCCTCCGGTAAAATAAGAACAGCCCCGACGTTCAACCCCCCTTTTTTACCATTAGCAAGAACCTGTTTCAGTTGCATATCATAAGGAATTCGAACAACTGCTTCAAATACAGTATCAGGAAGTACCGCTTGTGGAACCTCAATTTCCACGGGCTTATTAGCTAAATGGCAATTGGCACATACAATACGCCCAGTCGCTTCTCGTGGATTTTCATAACCCTGCTGTGCAAAAATGGGATATGCACTTGAAATGGACGTCCGAGTTAAGATATATATCATGAGCGATACGGAAATAGATCGAGTAATCTGTTTCTTTAGCCAAGAAAAAGCATTTCTAGTTTGCATGGTCCAATCATTGATCGCGAAAATTTCTACAATAAATTGGGTAGGTCGCTAGTATAGTTCCCTAGCCACGATTCTGCTATTTGCTGGAATAATCTAGGATGAATCTTCCCGATGGTTAGAAATAGGAAGAGTAAATATGATTTTCAATACTTTGCTTATGTACAACTACAAAGTACCAAGCATTCTAATTGGATTAGATTAATATCAATGGATCCTTTATCATTCAGTTATTGAATCATAAATCAGTAAAATTGACGGAGACAGACTAGTTAAATAACGGAAAAGCCAATATTTAAAACATGTATCAAAAATTACTGGAAGGATGCAAACAAGAATAGTTATAGTTTGCTCATTCGCAACAACTCCAACCTCGTTATAGATAGAGCGTATAGCGAATTCCCAACCTGGGGGTGAATGATATCCGAGAAAAAACTCAGTTACTAGAAGAAGACACAAAGCTTTTGCTGTGTCACTTAAGTTATATAGGAATTCCTGAGCCCAAGAGTTAAGAATAACAAGTTTTTCCTTACCCAAAATTGAATACCCGCTTAGAATACCAAACCAGATGATATTTGTTGAGAAGTGCAAAATCGTATCCATACGATTCTCATTTTGTATCGTGATTAATTGGATCGTTTCTTTATGGATTCCTATCCCAAACTCTTCGAGATGTGTTTCCGAGTATTCCTTGATCATTTCGTCCAAGAAGAGGAGTTCCTCTAATTCTCTGAATTTTTCTAGAAGACTCTTTTCTTGAATATTATTCAAGACAATTTGGGATTGCCCAGTATTCCACCAATTAGTAACCCAAGATTCCAGACATTTATTAACTGAGAAAGAAATCCACCAGGGCAAAAATACTATAGATGCAAGATAGAAAAGAGGAGTGAATGCTTTCTTTTTTGCCATTTTTTCGTCTGTAAATTGTTAATCAACCCATTCGTACACTCTATGCGATCGAATATTTCTTACACACATGAGTTTTATACAAGGTATCGAACTTATGAATCTATTTTCTTTGTGATTTTGTGGTTAGTCTTTGAATCTAGAAAGAATACAGAAATAGGCTAAGAATTCACTTCGAATGAAGAAATTTAGAATATTGTTTCCTGATATCTCAATTGGTCAAATTAAAAATAAAGTGTATCCTTTCGATGAATGATCGAAAGAACCACTTTAAGTAATGAATATTATTCAGATTTTGAGACGAAAGAACTCCTTTGCTATCAAAATATCCAATATTTCGAAAAAATTTCACTGATTACCCATAGTCAGGAATAGAATAATTGAGGGAAAGATATTAGGATGATCAAAAAAAAATGACTGGCAAAGGATAAATTGGCTAGTTCTCAGTATTTAATTAAGAAATCCAATTGTTGGTCATTAAAGAATACAAAAGAAAGAATTTCAAATTTACAAGATACGATCTATCTGGATCTAAAGTGTCAATTCCAACAAATATTGAACTAAAAAAAATTCTTGCTTTCGAAATGGTTTGCCGTCTGAGATGAATCTATTATTTCGATTTGTTATTTGTTATTGAATTGCGTGCGCATAAAGACCATAAAACGCATAAAGACCATAAAAAGAGTTTCGTTTTATGGTTCTTTCATATACGTTTTCTTTAATTGCATGAACGTTCTGATTCTCAATTTATCAAAATACTTCAATTGGTACACGCAAGAAATAGGCTAATTCAGCAGCCTTTTGTTCAATTTCTCGTGGAGTCAAATTCTCATCAGTACGGGTCAAGGGAATGGACCCCTGGCCTCGGATGTCCATATAAAGAACACGACGAGCATAAATACCCTCTTTAACTTCTATTCTAACGGACTGAATATCTTTTATAAGGAATCGGAGGAATATGCGACGATTTTTTCCCGGAAATCCCCAACGAAAAATACAGACTATTCCTTCCTTTCTATCGAATCGATCATAACCACTACCTACATTCCAGGAAATTGTGCACCACAAATAAGAGCTAATAAAGAGACCCGCAATTCCGTAGAAAGACATCACGATTCCTTGTGGAAAAAAAATGATTTGCTGAGGCGGAAAAAAAGATAGCAAATTTCTACCAAGATAACTGGAAGTTCCAACTAATAAGAAGCCTAATGAACCTAAAAAAAGGATCAAGGCCCAGCAGAAATTACTTATTTTTCGAGACCCCGTTATAAGTTCTATCCATATATCGTCTGATCGCCAAGTCATACTTTACTCGATTGCATTTTATTGGAATTGAGATAATACCCCAGAGAAATTTGACTTTACTTTTTTGTTTCCGAAGTAACTCTCATCAACTAGCACTAGTTTGAGGTGAACTAGCACTAGTTTGATGTCAACCTTTAGGAGTAATTCATCAAATTGGTTAAATCTAAAATAATAACATACTCTTTATTTAATACGATCCCACTATACATATCGATATACATATAGATTCACCGACTACATTTCAGCCATCCAGAGATCCTGATCTATTTGAAAATTGCTAGAATTGATATATCCATATATCATGTTTCTGCGGGCATAAGAGTTTTTTCCTTTATGTTCGGTGGAAATCACATGTTATACTATATTCCAATAAATAGATATCCGTGTTATGATACAAGTCCACGTTTTCAAAAAAAAAATGGATGAGATTGGGTCCCAGCGGATCTAAACAATCTTGTTTTTTTGAACATGAAGAAATAAAGAAGCCATTGCAATTGCCGGAAAGACTAGGCCTACTAACGGCACAAAAATAGATGGAAGGTTCAAATTTGTCATAGAAGGGGTACCTCGATTTACTATTTGTATCTGTTATTATGTTATTATATAAATAAAGATATCTTGTAATAATTATAATTAAATTAAGAATTTGAATTCTAATTAGATAATATTTATTATTAATAGAATTTGAAGAATTTTAAATTCTTAGTATAGATCGAAGTATCGATATATCTAAATCTAACTGAGTACGTATAATAAGAATAAGTGCAAAGAATGTAGAACTGTAGAACTAAATAAATGGACTTATTCATCTCCTCCATGAGAAAGATATGTATGATAATGATAATAAACTTTATTATTTTTCTTCATTTCTTTGTCTTTTGTTCTTGTCTTCTAATTTTCAAAAAATAGATAAAGAGTTTTTTACCGATTATCGAAGGATTCGTTCGAATCCGACCCAACATGGATTTTTAGCTAAAATGGTTTTTCGGTAGATAGAGAAAGATACAAAACTCTATTATCTATATTGAAATTTCAAATTATATACCTAAGACAAGACCAAATTCGTTTTATTTTAATAATTTCACGAACGGAAGAACTCACTCTTGGTGATAAAGGTTTCTTGATTCGTAATCAGGAATATAGGTCAAAAAAAGAGTTATCCTCAACTTTCGTTTTGATTCTTTCTACAATTCGATCTTCTATCACCAAAGAAAAGGCCATTATTATCTTATTTACTTTGATTCCGATAAACTAACTACTTTTTGCTACAAACACAAAAAAAATAATTGAACTTAGTGCTCTACTTGATTTTGCTTGACTTTTGATTCAAAGGAAAAAAGGCGTGGAGCTTAAATAACTCACTCAGAACGCTTTTTAAAAGATTACGTGGTACAATTAGGTCGAATAAACCCTTCTGGAATAAGTATTCAGCTGCTTGTGAACCTTCGGGTACTGTTTTATTCAATGTTTGTTCAATTACTCTTTTACCTGCAAATGCAATGTAGGCATTGGGTTCGGCAATAATGATATCCCCCAACATACCAAAACTAGCTGTCACTCCACCAGTTGTCGGAGATGTAAGGATTGATACATAAAATAATTTTTTATTTAATTGATAATCATATAAAGCAGACGATATTTTAGCCATTTGCATCAAGCTCAAACTTCCTTCCTGCATGCGCGCCCCCCCAGAAGCACACACTATAATAAGAGGTAAATTTTGATTGGCAGCGTGTTCAATCA